AATCTGACCCCTTCCCCTGTTCCCGCCTACGTATATGGGATATTTTAAGAAGTGAACGTCTTTCTTAGTAGAAGGGTCCGGAGAAAGAATGGGAAAGACGATTTCACTATATTTCTGACCAGGAACAGGACCCACCACAAGAATATTTCTTTTAGTGGGGCGATAACTCTGAAAAGACAGATTGCCCACCTTTTCTTTCAGCTCGGGAGAAATACGATCGGGGGGAGCTAATTCGAATCCCTCGGGTAAAATAAGGACAGCCCCTACATTCAAAGCCCCCTTTTTACCATTAGCAAGAACTTGTTTCAGTTGCATATCATAAGGGATTCGAACAACTGCTTCAAATACAGTATCAGGCAGCACAGCTTGTGGAACCTCAATATCCACGGGCTTATTAGCTAAATGGCAATTGGCACATACAATACGCCCAGTTGCTTCTCGTGGATTTTCATAACCCTGCTGCGCAAAAATGGGATATGCGTTTGAAATAGATGTCCGCGTTATTACATATATCATGATCAATACGGAAATGAATCGAGTCATCTCTTCCTTTACCCAAGAAAAGGTATTTCTATTTTGCATGGTCCAATCATTGATCCCGGAAATTTCTACAATAAATTAGGTAGGTAGCTAGTATAGTTCCCTATCCACGATTCTGCCATTGTACTGGAATAATTGTACTGAAATATAGGAGGAATCCCCTGGGTGGGTAGAAGTATAAAGAGTGAGTAAGCTTCAAAATGGTTTGTTTATGTACGAAGTAGCATCGTGATTTGATTGATATCAGCAGATCAAATGAGTTCTTCATTCATTCATTGAATGATAAATCACTACAAGTGAAGGAGATACACGATTTAAATAATGGAAGATCCAATATTTCAAAATTGTATCTAGAATGACTGGAAAAGTGGAAACAAGACCAGATATAATTTGATCGTTATGAGCAAATCCAAAATCTTTGTAGACCGAACCAATCATTATTTCCCAACCACGGGGTGAGTGGAATCCGATACATAAATCAGTTAATAAAAGAATAGAAAAAGCCTTTATTGTGTCGCTTAAGCTATAGAGGAATTCCTGAACCCACGAATTCAGAATGACAAGTTCTTCATTACCCAGAATAGAATAACCACTTAGAATAGCAAAACAGATTATATTTGTCGAGAAATGCAAAATGATGTGGATATGATCTTCATTGTGCATTTTGACCAATTGTATCGTCTCTTTGTGGATTCCTATACGAAGCTTTTGTATCTGTGTCTCCGGGTACTCTTTTATCATTTCATCCAACAAGAATAGTTGTTCTAATTCTATAAATCTTTCTAGAACGTTCTTTTCTTGAATATCATTCAAAAAAGTTTCGGATTGTCCGGTATTCCACCAATTAGTAACCCAAGGTTCCAGGCTTTTATTAAATGAGAGAGAGATCCACCAGGGCAAAAAGACTATAGATGCAAGATATGGGAGGGGAGTCAATGCTTTCTTTTTTGACACTTTGAATCTGTGAATTGTTAATGAACCCGCTTCATTCGCCGACTCTATCTGATCCGATATTTCTATGAAGCATGAGTTCTATAACAAGGTATGGAACCTATGGATCTATTCCTTTTTTTTTTTTGAATTGTTTAGTCCTTGGATCTAAAAAGAATATAGAAATAGAATAAGGGTCCGTTTCGAATGAAGAAATAATCAAATATTTTTCCCAGATATCTCAGTTGGTCAAATTCGCACCAATTATATCCTCATTTGTTCTTTCGATGAATGCCCAAAAGAACCACTTGAAATAATGAATATTATTTGGATTTCTAGACGAAAGAACTCCCCTCAATTATTTTTTTTTTTTTTTCGAAATATTTCACTGGCTACCCTCAACCCAGGAATAATTGAAGGGATATTTCTGAAGAATATTAATCTGAAGAATATTAATAATGAAATCCGAAATGGGTGGCAAAACGAGAGAGATAGTTATGAAAAATCTAAGCGTTTGGTCATCAAAGAGCTAAGATCAAAAAAGAAACATCGATTGACAAAAGAAAGATAATTAACGAGATATGATACATCTGTATCGAATGTATCAATTCAAAGTATTGGCCCTAAAAAGGGAAGAAATTATGTACTGTATTCCGAAGTGCTCTGATATGTGTGATGAATACATACTTATTAGACTTGTTACTAGTAGAATTGAGTTCTATATGCATCAAAAATAGTTTTGGTCGACCAAAATTGCTTCTTATTATGGTTGTTCCGTATACGTCCGCCTGCTTTATTCTATGGTCTATGGCCACGGAAGGATTACCAACGGAACGGGGTAAATAGAATCTAACATGTTTTGCTCGAATGAACGTTCCGAAGAAACTTCAGTTATATTAAATAAGGGGGTTCCTTCTCTCATACTGAGAAAGGATTCATTCTTTCAGTTCATTTCAAAATACTTCAATTGGCACACGCAAGAAATAGGCCAATTCCGCAGCTTTTTGTTCAATTTCTCGTGGAGTAAAATTCTCATCAGTACGAGTCAAGGGAATGGCGCCCTGGCCTCTGATTTCCATATAAAGGACACGTCGAGGATAAAGACCCTCTTTAACTTCTATTCTGATCGATTGGATATCTCTCATAAGTAATCGAAGGAAGATGCGACGATTTATTCCAGGAAATCCCCAACGAAAAATACACACTATTCCTTCTTTTCTATCGAATCTATCATAACCACTACCTACATTCCACGAAATTGTGCACCACAAATAGGAACTAATGAACAGACCCCCGATCCCATAGAAAGACATCACGATTCCTTGTGGAAAAAAAATTATTTGCTGAGACGGGAATAAGGATATCAGATTCCTACCAAGATAACTGGAAGTTCCAACCAATAAGAACCCTAGTGAACCTAAAAAAAGGATACAGGCCCAGCAGAAATTACTTGTTTTTCGAGACCCCGTTATAAGTTCTACCCATATACGTTCTGATCGATAGTTCATACTAGATCCAGTTGCACCCTATTGGAATTGAGAGAAGGGAATAAGCCAAATGAATTTGATTTTACTTTTTTTTGTTTTGCTCCCGAAGTCACTCTCATCAACTAGCACTATTATGATGTGAACTATTAGGAGTAATTCATCGAATTGGTTAGATATAAAATAATAACATCCCCTTCATATGATACCACTATGTATATCTACATAATATAGATACGTTGACTTTCTATTTCAGATATCCGCTGATCCATTTTAAAACCGCTATCCCCACATATACATGCATATGGATTTATCCATATATCATGTATCCGCATGCATAACCACTTTTTTATTTGTGCTCGGAAGGAGCCACATGTCGTACCATATTCCACTAAATAGATATCTATGATCCAAGTCCAAGTGTTGAAATAAATTGATGAAATTTTTCCCTATCGGATCTAAACAATCTTGTTTTTTTGAACATGAAGAGATAAAGAAGCCATTGCAATTGCAGGAAACACTAAGCCCACTAAAGGCACAAAAATAGAGGGTAAATTGAGATCTGTCATAGAATGGGTACCTCGATTTAATATTTGTACCTGTTATAAAGATATCTTATGTTATGATAAGTATATCTATTATAAGTATTATTAAGTATATATATATATTTATTAAGTATATATATATATAATAAGTGCAAGGAATGTAGAGCTAAATAAGTGTCCCTATATTATCTTTCTACAAGAAATATATGGCTGATAATCTGCTTTATTATTCTTGTCCTGCCGCCCTTATCTTCTAATAAAGAGTTTCTTACGGGTTTCCTAAGGATTCGTTAGAATCCGATCCAACAGGAATTCATAGTCAAAATGTAAGTTCTCGGGAGATCAAAAAAATATACAACACTTCCCTTAATAGATTTGAATTAATCTATATATATAGATTAATATATATAGATTAATACGGTCTATTTATATATTATTAATACGATATATATTAATATGAAAGAAGGGAACATGAAATTCTTTTTATTTTTTTCCCAATTCCTTTCCGCGGAAGGAAGAATTCACTCTTTTCCTCTTGATAGAGAGTTCCTGATTACTAATCATGAATAGGGGTAGGATAAAAAATCTGGATAAAAAAAAAGTAATTATCCGAAACTTCCTATAGAACTTATGTTACCAAAGAAAACCCCACTCTTCTTATTTTGACTTTGATTCCGATGAACTAAAGTTCGCTACAAATACCTGAGCCTAGCGCTCTACTTGAATTTTGATTCAAGGGAAAGAAACCGTGTAGCTGAAATAATTCACTCAGAACACCTTTTAAAGGATTACGTGGTACGATTGGATCAAATAAGCCCTTATGGAATGAATACTCAGCCGCTTGTGAACCGTCGGGTACTGTCTTATTCAATGTTTGTTCAATTACTCTTTTACCCGCAAATGCAATGTAAGCATTGGGTTCAGCAATAATGATATCTCCCAACATACCAAAACTGGCCGTTACTCCACCGGTTGTAGGAGATGTAAGGATTGATACATAGAATAACTTTTTATTGAATTGATAATCATATAAAGCGGAAGATATTTTAGCCATTTGCATCAAGCTCAAACTTCCTTCTTGCATGCGTGCTCCTCCAGAAGCACACACTATAATAACAGGTAGAGATCTATTAGTAGCATATTCGATCAACCGGGTGATTTTCTCGCCTACTACGGATCCCATACTACCTCCCATGAACTGGAAATCCATAACCCCAATTGCTATGGAAATCCCATTTAGTTGACCTATGCCTGTTTGAACAGCCTCAGTTAAACCTGTCTTTCTTTGATATGAATCGAGACGATCTCTATAAGGTTCCTCTTCCGAGTGAAATTCAATGGGGTCAATAGAGACCATGTCTTCGTCCATAGGATCCCAAGTGCCCGAATCAACCGAAAGTTCGATTCTATCTGAACTACTCATTTTCAAATGATATCCACATTGTTCACAAATATTCATTTTTGACCTAAAAACTTTCTTATAATTTAATCCATAACAATT